AAAATATTTGATACATGAAGCCGCGATCTGATTTATATAAATCAGATATCGATATAAATTAGATAGAGATCAAACTTGATCTTCTTGTGTTCGGTTCGGGAATCAAAGAAAAAGAAACATATTGGAAACAGCTCTTGTCTTGGAACTTGGAATCACCCTTTCTTAGTATCTTAGTATGCAACGCCTAGGAAAAAGCGGATTGAATCGGAAATATCGACGGATTCTTGCGGAGTCCAAAGAAATATCAAATAAAAAAAATCTACTGTTCGAATTTCATAGCTATCGAATTTGCAATTTGAATATCAGAATAGTGGATATAGTCATGATTCAATGGGTTAGGTCCACTTACTTTTTATTTTGTTGATTTCGAATCTTTACAATAGATTAGATTGGAATAATGGAAAAGAAAAATATTTGGTGATCGAAGAGACGACTTCACATTACTCATTATAATAAACAAGCGTTCAACTTTCTTTTAGCAACTTTCTTTTAGAAGTAGAATTACTATTCTAATTACTATATTCTAACTCATTATAAGGATAACGTATTATCATTAAATTCGAAAGTTTATAATTACATTATTATCCAGTTGGTTACTTTTTTTATTACAAATCAACACAATTTTTATTCCCGTTTCAATATGAATATTACCACTTTACTTTATTTATATTTATGAAAAAGGCCAAAAAGCCCCTTATCGGATTTGAACCGATGACTTACGCCTTACCATGGCGTTACTCTACCACTGAGTTAAAAGGGCAATTGGATTCAATTATTGAAGGAGTCACTAGGCGGATAAGATAGATCTATATCTATCTATATATATATTATAATTATAAGTATATGCAGTAGACTCATAGTGGCGAGTGTCACCGAGGGGAACGATAATTTTGATTTACTTAATAAGTAACGATAATTTTGATTTACTTAATAAGTAATAAGTATAAGTATCGGTTAACCCGGGTTTATTGATATTGGATTTGAGAAATATCAATGAAATGAAGTGTTTCAAGACCGACCCTAATGGAATTGACTTAAATTGATCTGACCCCATCAGAACGGAACGAAACTTATTTGATTGATACATGGATACATGGACCTACCAATTCGACATAGATCCACCAGATTTCACATGTGATAAAGAGATTCTGTTTGTTCCCCGAACCAAAATTTTAGAGAAAAAAAAAAAAAAAAAAAATTGATAACTTGTTAATCTTAATCCCCGTTCCCAGATTTTCAGATTTCTCATTTGTTAATTTCCCAGCTTAGGGCGATATAGGAATAGTCCGATCTCATCTTACCAAGGAGTGGATAAATGAATGAAAGTTAAGTGGAAGAAATGAAGAAAAAATCTTCTTTTATGTCGGACCAATCACTTCCCAAAAGAGTCCTCTACTTTCGGCCTATTTTTCTTTTTATTATTATTTTTTTTTATAGCAATTTCTATAATAGATTTCGATTTTAGAATAGAATGGCGATTAGAATGAGCGATTGATGGACGAATCAAAAAATGCTATTGGTATGGGATCAGAAAAGGTGGAAAGATCCTTTACTTTAGAGTTAGTCATCCCATTCCATTATATTGACAATTTCAAAAAACTGTTCATACTAAGTATGATGGCAGTCGGGCAAATATGCCCCCATCGTCTAGCGGTTCAGGACATCTCTCTTTCAAGGAGGCAGCGGGGATTCGACTTCCCCTGGGGGTAGGGTACTACGAAAGGAAGTTGATCGTGGATTATAAATAAGCCTAGACTTTATTCTTCCTGGGTCGATGCCCGAGCGGTTAATGGGGACGGACTGTAAATTCGTTGGCAATATGTCTACGCTGGTTCAAATCCAGCTCGGCCCAATAATTCGCTGATCCACCAGGAAATGATATAACCCCCTTTGTTTTCCAGAAATGCCAGATACGAAAGACTCAAGAATAAAAAGAGTCCAATTCTCCGATAGATCCCTACCGCTATTTAGTTATTTTGTTTGCCCCATTTATTTGTTCCCATAAATTCTGATCTTGCTAATAATGATCTAGATTCATATCAGGATCATGAAATCGAAAGCATAAAGTCTAATGAAAAGAATAAAGTAACGCAAAAAAAAAAAACTCTTTTTTTTTTTTTCATTGGGACATTGAAAAACGAATTATCAATTGATTTGGCAATAACGAAAGGAATCCGTGCCGCTCTCACTAAAGCCTATATCCGTGTGTATATCAATATCTCACTCACGTCTCGGTTCCAACACGTCGATATTTATCTAAATATAAATGAAATTGTTTGAATGAAATCATAAAAATAGGTATTCGGTACATTTTACCGCCCCGGGATTGTAGTTCAATTGGTCAGAGCACCGCCCTGTCAAGGCGGAAGCTGCGGGTTCGAGCCCCGTCAGTCCCGACGGATCCAAATCCAATAAAAAAAACATCAATATATCTCGCCGTTTCTGTTAAACTGGGGCAAAATAAAATGGGAGAATTTCATGCCTACTGCTCTCCTTTGCTCTTTTTTCTTTTTCATTTCGATTTCTCATCAACCAGTACCGATTGATGAGAAAGAGACATGTGCGAATTGCTACAATTATTGGTAGCATCATATTCAGGATTCCAAGAGCTACCGTAGGGGGTCTGGTTTTTTTGACTGTCCCCCATCTGTGTATGGAATGGAATCGAGTACCATATCGTTCCCGGGAGCGTATACACAACTGAATTTAAGATCGTTACTTTGATAGAATACTTTTAAGATTAAGACTCAAAGTATCTTCTTTTCTGGTTTCTAGTTTGGCTAACTTAAATTACTAGTTTGAATTTGAAAGAATTTATCTCATTCAAATTTCACGCCGAACTTTTAACTTTTGAGGGATACGTTCTAGTACTAGTCCAAGGGAGGGGGGATGATATTCTTAATAAAATAAAGATCAAGCAAGGCGACAACCCCTCCCGAAGAGGGAATGAATAATCTTTTTTAAGCGTATTGCCAAAGAAGAATAAACTCTAAATAAATCTAAATAAAATAGTCAATTTTATGAAATATTCGATTCTTTTCTACTGGGACTCGTCTTTATCACACTTCTTTTTCGTTTTTTTTTTTTTTTAAATGATATAATTTTCTTGAAAAAAAAAAAAAGACAAATGAAAAGGGGTTTAGAACTTAACCCCTTCCCTTTTTCTTTTTCTATTTCGTTTCGATTGTTTGTTTGGTTTTTTTCTAAACCCTTTGTAAACAAGGAAAGTGTAAAGCGGTTAGGGGGTTGTACAAGTAAGGCGGTCGATTATAGAAAAGACAGACTGGAAAAGACTGGTAAATAAAAAAAGTATTAGTATTCAAAAAGTATTAGTATTTAAAGTAAAGGAATTCTTTTGATTGAATCAGGAATCAAAGTTTGTATTTGGTGTGTGGATAAAAGAGCTGCCTATGTTATACTATTGAATTCTCGACGATGAATCGACTTGACAGTCAAATATTGTTATTCATGATATTGATCCCATTCGCTATCATCGAAATGTAATTCATCCCATTGAATTTACAAGCGAAAGGGTTATCATCTCTATGGGATTAAATCCCGAGTTATTGCGAAGTAAAAAAAAAACCAAACGATGAGACTATGGAAGTAAATATTCTCGCATTTATTGCTACTACACTGTTCGTTCTAGTTCCTACTGCGTTTTTGCTTATAATATACGTAAAAACGGTCAGTCAAAGTGATTAATTTGAACGAAACTTGACTTCTTAGTTCTTATCAAGGATTTAAGAAAAAAATTTCAATTTCATGTCTTAGTCTTAAATGAAACCAACGGACTAGAATCAGCAGTAGCCTATGAGATTCGATAGTATGGTAGAAAGATTCATATATGAATCTTTCTACCATACTATCTATTTTTATTATTTTTATGTATAAAAATAGAAACTGAATAGAGATCAATCTACAATATGGATATGGATCCTTATACATGTTAATAGATACATAGTATCTCAATTCTATTTCTTTGCTTCGTCTATTTGTATTTTCTTTTTGTTCATTCCAATCAATCTGAAATAATCGAAAGGCTGCTCTTACGATTTTCAAATTTATTTATTTCTGATTATTTTCAATATGAATCGCGGTATCCATTAAAAAAAGAATCAAATCGATGAAAGAAAAACAAATTTGGGCATATATTACTAAAATAAAATAAAGTTAATAAAAGAAAATGAAATAGGAAAGAAATAAAGTAATCGTTTTTTTTAGCATTCCGAAGAAGTCGTTGATTGAGCGGTTGACAGATGATCCAAGGAGTTCTATTCTATAACTTCTTCCGATTTCAAAAAGGGGTACCCCGGCGATTGTCAACCCTGGAGCCATGATATGAAACGGGTCAATAAAGCATAGCAGAAAGCAAATTTCTAAAATACTCAAATAATAAAAAATAAGAAAATCGGTGGTAAGTGCGAAATATGTGACTTGACCAAGGCACAATCTTATTATTATTAACTTATTAACTATTCAAATTAAATCGTGAACCCTTTCTTTTCTCTTTGAACAGTCCAATAAAAAAAAAAGGGGGGTCCGGTTTTCCGCGTTCTTCCCCATTGTCCATAGAGAACTCTGGCAAGGGCCGGTTCAGAAAAACCAAATAGAAAATCTAGGAAGACTTCGGTTGGAATAAAATTCCTATGATCTGTATCCCCCTTCCTTTCAAAATAGAAATAGGGGAATTTTGGAAATATCGGTTTGATTTGGATTCTGAAAGAGCATTATTCATATATATTATGAATTGTATTCGAGTCATAATAGAATCGAATACGATTACCTCGCCAGAATCCAAGCCAATAGAATTCCGAAATGAAGGTATTTTGATTAATTCAATTTCTAAATTCTAAATGGAATTAAATTACTGAATTTCATTATTATATTAATTATTAAATAATTAATATAATTAAAAAGGCTTTGCAGAACGATCTATAAAAAAAGTGATACAGTTTGATTCCTCAACTCAATTAGTAGTATCTCTAGAGTCCACTTCTTCCCCATACTACGAGTGAAAGGGAAAATGTAAAGACTACCATTAAAGCAGCCCAAGCGAGACTTACTATATCCATGTGAATTATGTCCCCTATCTCTATGAATATGAAGAATTGATTCCATTATTGTTTCCTAATAATAGTGGAATCACTGGCGCAGAGTCAAAAAGGGATTCTGGCCCAACGCCCTTGATGAAAGACTCCACTAAATATGAAACGCTCCAATAAATCCACTTAGAACAAGTTCGTATATGATTTCTAGTAGAATCCGGAAAAATGAAACAAAATACACAGTCGCACTTTTCTTTGGAAGTATCAAAGGGAGTGTTACCTAATCTGTAGTAATAATAAGAACTCCTCGTTTTTTTTGTTGCCCTTTATTATCATTAAGTAAAAGCCAATTATCCGTCCAATCGAATATTGATTGAATGCCCGTGCATTCAGAGACTCTTATGAGTCTGTATACTGCATACAAAGTATCTCCCGCCCCTTCCATAACGATTAATTCGATTCTCCCTCGGGCTTTTCAATCTAATTCAAGACCCGGTCAGTAGACCCTGCATTAGCAGTGGAAATAAATCGGTAACTCTTGATTTGATATGAAAGCGCTTCTACTACTATAATCTTTCCGTGAATCCTAAATGCAAGGATTAACAGCACTTTAAGTTTAAGGAACAGAAAAAAAAAAAAGAACAGAAACCCCAGCTATTTCGAATCACGAAAATGTCAAGAGTCGCGTACTTTGCTGGAAAAGATTCGGCGAGTTAGACCAGCCAAGCAGAATAAGGGATTGCGAGTCTTATCGTTTGTTGATCAGGCGACACCCAGATTTGAACTGGGGAAAAAGGATTTGCAGTCCCCCGCCTTACCGCTCGGCCATGCCGCCAAAACGATACAAAATAGATGAAAAAATTCCCCCTTTGCTTGTTTTGTTTGGGGGGGGGTACTCAATGTCTTTTCTTTTTTTTGTGTACGTCCATATAAAATCTCGTTTTTCTTAATTCCTTGCCTAAAAAAAATATGTCCTTTTTTTGGATCGGCTCCGGTTCTTCAATTGATTTTATAGTATCTCACACAACATCTTAATCCCTCTCTTTTCTCTTTCTTTTTTTCTATTGAAAAATGAAAAAAGAAATGTGCATTTTCAGTCACAAAAGCCAAAATTAAGGACAAATTGGAACCATTAACTAGTGACTGTAAATTCGTGACCAACTCTTGGATTTAAATTAAAATTGTAAATTGTGTTTCCTAATGATAGAAGAAAATCAAAATTGATACCTACCTAATCAATATTGGTTTTTTCTATAAAAAAAGCCTTCTCCATTTCAATTATAACAGCAATTATGAGTCTATGTAAACCCCAAACATAAATCGTTTCGCGGCTAGCTTATTGGTTATCTTATCTGTGTCTGATGCCTCTCTATAGGGAATTTGCCAAAAATTGTCGTACTGCAATTTAGATTGAAGAGAAAATCGAAATTTTGATAGAGCACGACATGCGCTGTCCCGAAGCGAACTATGCAATAAAGGGGGGCGATGTATATATAGAGAGCTAGATCGGCACGGGTTTACTAAATACAAGCCGTCTTACGCACTTCAATCCTATTCAAAAAATTCGACTAAAAAAAGAAAAAGGGGGTTCTTCGCAAATCATTTTTTGAACAGTGGAATCCACGAAAAAGGTAAGTGCTAAAAAAATGAGCTTTACGCTGGTATATTGTGTCTGATTCTTATGTCTTTATCTTAGCGAATAGATCAAATCACGACGTTTATTTTTCTGGTATCCTAACGGATTGGAATATCATAATAATAGTATAAATTGAATTATTTTTTTGATTCTATACAAAACTCCGTAAGTCTAAGTGGAATTTATCGCTTCCTTTCCATTTGGATCTGTCTCTTAGAAATTCCAATTTTATTAAGTATAAAATCATCCTTTTTCCCCCGTTCATACGTATTTCATACATTCCATCTATATGGAGTTGGGTAAAATTTCATGCGATTCAGTAAACAGAATCTAAATTCCAGCATTCTGCATCGATTCATATGAATCGATGCAGAATGAGAAACGAATGGGATTTTTTTGATAAATGGGAAATTCAAAATGCTCGGAGATGGAAATGCAGGAATGTCTACAATACCTGGGTTGAATCAGATACAATTTGAAGGATTTTGTAGGTTCATTGATCAGGGCTTAACAGAAGAGCTTTATAAGTTTCCAAAAATTGAAGATACAGATCAAGAAATTGAATTTCAATTATTTGTGGAAACATATCAATTGGTAGAACCCTTCCTAAAAGAAAGAGATGCTGTATATGAATCATTCACGTATTCTTCTGAATTATATGTATCCGCAGGATTAATTTGGAAAAGCCGAGGGGACATGCAGGAACAAACTATTTTTATTGGAAACATTCCTCTAATGAATTCTTTGGGAACTTCTATAGTAAACGGAATATACAGAATTGTCATCAATCAAATATTGCAAAGTCCCGGTATCTAT